CATTATGTGGCATAGGAGTTACATCCCGTACGAAAGTTAATAGTATACCACTTCGACGAATAGCTCGTAATGCTGCATCTCTTCCGAGACCGGGACCTTTTATCATGACTTCTGCTCGTTGCATACCTTGATCCACTACTGTACGGATAGCGTTTGCTGCTGCGGTTTGAGCAGCAAACGGTGTTCCTCTTCTCGTACCTTTGAATCCAGAAGTACCAGCGGAGGACCAAGAAACTACTCGACCCCGTACATCTGTAACAGTGACAATGGTATTATTGAAACTTGCTTGAACATGAATAACTCCCTTTGGTATTCTACGTGCACCCTTACGTGAACCAATACGTCCATTCCTACGCGAACTAATTTTCGGTATAGCTTTTGCCATATTTTATCATCTCGTAAATATGAGTCAGAGATATATGGATATATCCATTTCATGTCAAAACAGATTCTTTATTTGTACATCGGCTCTTCTGGCAAGTCTGATTATCCCTGTCTTTGTTTATGTCTCGGGTTGGAACAAATTACTATAATTCGTCCCCGCCTACGGATTAGTCGACATTTTTCACAAATTTTACGAACGGAAGCTCTTATTTTCATATTTATCATTCCTTACCTTAATTCTGAATCTATTTCTTGGAAGAAAATAAGTTTCTTTAAATTTTTCATCTCGAATTGTATTCCCACGAAAGGAATGGTGAAGTTGAAAACCTAATCCTTCAAATCTTTGTTGTGGAGTCGATAAAGTATACGTCCTTTGGTTGAATCATAAGGGCTTACTTCAATTTTGACTTCCTGGCAGTATCCGTATAAAACTATGTCGGATCTTTCCTGAAACAGAATTTAGAATCAGATCTAAACGAACCCGGAACAGACCGTTGGGAAGCGATTCAGTAATTAAAGTTTCATGACTCCATTTTGGTTCTTAAAGTTCCCTTGAGGTATCAACTAATGAGAAAGATATTAGACAACCCCCCTTTTTTCTTTTTCACAAATAGGAGGTTTCGAATCCAATTTGGATATTAGAAAGGATTACCAGATATAACACAAAATTTCTCCACCTATTCCTTCTAGTCGAGCCTCTCGGTCTGTCATTATACCTCGAGAAGTAGAAAGAATTACAATCCCCATTCCACCTAAAATTCGCGGAATTCGTTGATAATTAGAATAGATTCGTAGACCAGGTCGACTAATTCGTTTTAAATTTAAAATATTTCTATAGGGTCTTTTCCTATTCCTTCTATGTCGCAGGGTTAAAACCAAAAAATATTTGTTGTTTTCTCGATGTTTTCTCACGTTTTCGATAAAACCCTCTCGTAAAAGTATTTGAACAATATTTTCGGTAATATTAGTAGATGCTATTCGAACCACCCTTTTTCGATCCATATCAGCATTTCGTATAGAAGTTATTATCTCAGCAATAGTGTCCCTACCCATGATGAACTAAAATTATTGGGGTCTCCAAATTTGATATAATCAACGTGTTTTTTACTTATTTATTTTTGAATATGATATGAATTATTAAAGATATATGCGTGAGACACAATCTACTAATTAATCTATTTCTTTCAAATACCCCACTAGAAACAAGAAACAGATCACAATTTCATTTTATAATACCTCGGGAGCTAATGAAACTATTTTAGTAAAATTTAATTCTCTCAATTCCCGGGCGATTGCACCAAAAATTCGAGTTCCTTTTGGATTTCCTTCTTGATCAATAACAACTGCAGCATTGTCATCATATCGTATTATCATCCCGTTGTCACGTTTGAGTTCTTTACAGGTACGCACAATTACAGCTCTGACCACTTCTGATCTTTCTAGGGGCATATTTGGTACTGCTTCTTTGATCACAGCAACAATAACGTCACCAATATGAGCATATCGACGATTGCTAGCTCCTATGATTCGAATACACATCAATTCCCGAGCCCCGCTGTTATCCGCTACATTTAAATGGGTCTGAGGTTGAATCATTTTTTTAATCCGTTCTTTGAATGCAAAGGGCGAAGAAAAAAAAGAAATATTTTTGTCCAAAAAAAAAGAAACATGCGGTTTTGTTTCATATCTAAGAGCCCTTTCTACATTTTTTTCTATTCCATTACGAAATAATGAATTGAGTTCGTATAGGCATTTTGGATGCTGCTAGTGAAATAGCCCTTCTCGCTATATTTTCTGTTACTCCACCCATTTCATAAAGTATTCGACCCGGTTTAACAACAGCTACCCAATATTCAGGGGATCCTTTTCCTGAACCCATACGTGTTTCTGCGGGTCTTAGTGTAACTGGTTTGTCTGGAAATATACGTACCCATATTTTTCCACCACGACGTGCATTTCGTGTCATTGCTCGTCGGCCTGCTTCTATTTGTCTAGATGTAATCCAAGCAGGTTCAAGTGCCTGAAGAGCATATTTACCGAAAGAAATATGATTACCTCGATAAGATATTCCCTTCATTCGTCCTCTATGTTGTTTACGGAATCTGGTTCTTTTGGG